ACATACACAAGTGCTCTCTGAACCGTGCTGGATAGTCACCCATCACACGGCTCTCCCACTGGAGTTACCTGGCGCCCCGGGCCATGCTATTCCATGATATTGGAAAAATGGCAGCGTAACTACAACTCATAATCGTCTTTCAAGCTGTTTGCCTTTTGAATCTGAGTGGGGCTCCTAGGTGGCGCGACCTGTACCATATGAGTTTGAATGGGAGGGAGCCAAACCGAAGGAAGAGCAAAAGGAAGGTTGGGTGCTTGTGGGGCGAGGCCATCCGGCCTCGAATAGGAGGGGGCTTAGCTCTGGATCCCGCCTGCTTGCAGAAATGAATGGATCTTCAGGTTCCATTTCCGGGCCGGGCGCGGGAGGTGAAGGCCTTATGGAGTTTTGGGGAAGAAGAGAAGTGCGCCTTCTTGCTTAAACAGATTTTGGGCAGGAAGAGGAGAAAAAGGTGCTGTCATCTATCTCGACCAGTTTCCCGAGGCGTTGGAAATCAAGACCGGCTCGGAGAATCACTGGCGTTGTTTCTCCCCCCCCATCGTTTCGCCAACAAAGAAGTCATCCTTGACTTGACCATTCCTTCCCTACGGGGGCCGATGGATTCATAAAACATAGGCTTCGCCATTCGAAGTACTTACCTGACCGCCCTATCATACTTGAGGGCCTTCTTTTTTTGATAACATACCAACCTTTCCAATCACTAAGAAAAAAGAATGTTCCTAAATTCTTTTTTAGAACTGGAGTTTACTCGACCCATTCTCCAGTCTCCCGTACTGCTCAAGTGTGCGACTCCGTATGAGGACCTCCTTCCCTTTTGCCCTTAAAGCGTGAGGCCACTCTCCGTTCACACGGTTATCGTTATCAAAGCGGAGGAAGGGTGGGCAGCAGGTACCACGAGCCCTCTGTCCCACACATCTATAAAGATGCAAGTGTAGTTCACCGGTTCCACCGAATGCTCCTATCTCTCAGCAAAGATCGTGTGAGTGTGCAGTTATGCTTCGGATGCTTCGCCATGGAATAGATCGACCCAGTTCCCGTTCTTTTCTGGTGCACTCGCTTTGTATCTCCGACACACAAGGAAGGACGCGGTGGGAAGGACCCTAGCCTCTGTCCGGCCGATCATTCCGCTGGCATCTTGCATTCACGCCCCCGTTTGACTGCCGCTCGGAGATGTAGTTGTAGATACGTGAGCCATATGTCTAGGGTGGGTCGTTGGCTCCACCTGTGATCTCCTTCTACGACATGCTGTTGTCGTCGCCATCTTCAATATGTAACTTAGTCATATCTGCCTCGCTGCGGGTCAGCACAGCACCTCCGAAAGAAACAGAGGATTTCATTCAGTGACTCCGCGATCGCCCTCTGAACGATCAGAATAAGGTAAAGCTTGAAGATAAGTTTTGTACTCTATTAATTTCTCAGTCCCTCTAGTCGGGTGGGCGCCGGCCGGTCTTTCGGCCGGATCCCCCTGAAAACCGTACGTGCGGGTCTCCCCGCATGCGGCTCACGCCATTCGAGGTGGCCCAGCTTTATATATGATGGGCATTCATTCGCAAATCCTTTAGTGAAATGAAATTTCGTTTTCTAGAGTAAAGGGAAGCTAATTTAGTGTTCCAATTTCTTGATCCCTACTTCAATTAAGGCTCGCTCCCTCCCCCTCTTTCCAAGAATGAATGAGCCGCCTGGCTATTTCCCCCTTCCATTTCAGTCAAATGACCCGGCCTCCCCTGGCTCTTCCACCGTCCGGGCTCCCTTTCCTCCCTATGCTCCCCCGGCGCAGGCCTACCACGCTTCGCGCCTGCGGCGTTTTCGCCAGACGGTCTTTGCCAGTAGTGCCATCCTCCCCGCAGGCTGTCTGTATGGGTGGGTTGTCCCTTGCTGCCCATATGGAGTCAGTATTTGTTAGGCGCTATGGATTACAGGAAATTCAGTGGTTGACTTGGACAGCTGGCGGGTTACACGTTCCACTGTGCCGAGATGTGAGGTGCAGGTGGTGATGATCACCCCGAGGTATGCGCTAGCGCCCTTGACGGGCACTCCAGGACCCGCCAACGCTCGTGAAAACCCAGGTCCTCCATTCATCCGACCGGATGTGTGGATAACGAGGCCACCTTCACAACCTTCTCCCTTCTATCCCTATTCAAATGTAGGGCGGTTCGCTTGAGTTGCTCAACCGCCCCTTTGCCCGGTGCTCATGACGCGCTACGGAACCTCCCCTTATTTTACATTTTACCTATTATAAGGCCGGCCGGGGGACCGAGCAGGGCATAGCTAGCGGCATAGGAGCCTACTCAGCGTCAGCGGCTTCGTGGCGCACTGGAGTAATCCAATATGTGGTTCCGCACGTTCCACCACTTCTCCGTTCATTTCCAATACTGATCGTGAAACACCATGAGCAGCAGGATGTTGAGGTCCGGAATTCGAAGTGAAATTCTTTATTTGCCCCTTCCTAGTCGTCATGGGAAAGAAAGGCAGAAAGAAAGAAGAAAGAGATTATTCCCCTAGAGCTTGTCCAGTACCACCAGTACTCCAAATGCATCTCCTTCGCCCGCGCGCGTCGGGAGTACTGCAAAGGCCCTCTGCAGGGATAGAGGTTGTTCCTCTCTCGGACCTTACCAATCCGAAAGAAAGAGTATCTGCGTGGCTGGGGAGAGTGTCAGTCTGTGGCTGATCTCAACCCTTTTTTGGTAGTTGCCCACTAGGAAGATTTTTTACCACACACTCAGTGGACTAAATCATCCACTGGCGACCTTGCCCCTTTCAAAATTGGAAGTCTAACAGTTCATCACCCTGCAGGTCTGACAGTAAACTTTGACGAACCCAAGCATCTATAGACCTTACTGTCACGATCCAGAAAGACCGAAACCTGGAACGGAGATGTCCAATTCCCCTACGGGGGCCCCCCATCAGAGCGGAGGCATGGAAAATAGCCTTGGGGTAAGACAGACGGAGGCAGCCGAAGGGCAAGATGTTCCCCCAACTCTAAGGTAAAGGACAAAGACCTTATCAAAACATATCGCCTTTCCTTCCCCCTCAAGCGCCGGGGAGGCTTGGGAAGAGTGCCCCACCCTTTTCTGAGGGTCCATAGAGAGAAGGCACTCTCTTGACTAGAATCCGATGTGATAGAAGGAGCTGCTCTAGCTTCAGTCGATCCTGACTTCATAGAATAGCCGAACGAATTAGCCATAGAGCTCATCCCCCGAAAAAGAGTTTCTGATTTCTTGATGGAAGATATAGTTCTTCATTAGATAATCGACTGGTCACTCATGCTTGAAACAAAATAAAGTTCCCCCCCATATAGTAAGGGGAACTTCTTGAGGAGTGGAATGGAAACCCGAGAAGATTGTATGAAAGCTAGTACGTTTATTCATTGTAGCGATCTGTTAGATAATGATGAAAGAAGACTTGTGAACATCCGAACATTTTCCCCATCCATCACCCAGGGTGGGGGTAGCTTCCTCTCTGCTAGGCTAGGAATAAGGAAGACTTGACTGAAAAGAATTAGAAACTGTGGACGAGTACTTCCCCTTTTCTTAGGCTTTTCTTAGGGGAGTTTCAGTTACCCTTTGACTCTAAGTTCTAAGTTAGAGTGAGTGCCTCTATCGAAGTTATAAGATTACCACCTTGGGATTTTATTACCGTTAGAGTTGGATTTCCTTACCCTACTCGCTTTGAGAACCTGTTCACCCTCCGATAAAGCACTTTCCAAGGAAGACTTAAGAAGATTGAAACGGATTCTCTGACCTATAGGGATGGAAATCGACCCGAACCTAGCCCCACAGTCAAGGACTACAGGAGAAATCTTCGTGGAGTCAGTCTTTCCAACCATCTTTCCGGTGGACTTGATTCTGGCTTACTTCCGTAACCCGAACATTTGATCCTGGAGAGGCCCCTTTTTTGCCACCAGAAATAAGGAAGGAAGTCTTTGACAAAATAAATACAAGACTTCTCTTTACCGGACGCGGAGGAAGCACAAGAACTTGTCTCTAGCCTGACCGCTCATCGAACGAACCCTTGATCCTAACCCTCGGATTGATTCCCATCATCAGTTGGAAGTTTAGGCACCAAGGCTGATGAAGCAAAAAAACCCAAGGAAAAGGGCTACCTAGCTTGAAGGCGTCGACTGATCCCTCTCTTCTAGGAAGTGTTTTTCTTAGCGCTTAAGCTACTACCTAATGAAACTTCCTCTTACTTAGATAGAGGAGAGAGTTGCGTAGAAAGTCTTGCTTCTCTATATGAACGCCTTCCTGCATTGATGGACTGAAGCAGGAATGAAATGGGTACAACCAAATCCAAGTCAGCTTGGTGAAAAATGCGCTCGAATGAGAAAGGGTGGACACACTTTTTTTGGTGAATTGGGTTTTTTCCCTTTTTCCTCTAAAGGGTGGACACCCTTTTGGGTGTATTTTTTCCTTTCAATGTCGTACTCCCTCTAATGCCTCTAGTCCTACTGCTCCTGCTAATGCTATTGCTACTGAGACTGCTACTTTTTCTGATTCACTTGCACAACCCATTGAAGCTAACAGCCTAGTTGTTGTCCAATCCCTGAGGGAGAAAATAAAACCGTTAGCAAGTAATCCCTCTCGCCCATTAGAGTAAGGGGGCCCTTGCTTGCTTATGGGGAAAAAAGTACGTCATTTCACCAAGCATTCCTTCCTGCCCTTCAAGGGGGGAAGCATCCAATTCCATGCCTCCCTCCCCCCTTCCAGTTACAGTTGGAGTTGCCCTATTATTTAATAATTATATAAATACATTTTTGGAAAGAAGTCCTTCTCTAACAAATCTACCAAGCCACAAATCGGATTCTGTACCCTCGGGTTACTTTCCTTAATACCGGAAGTTCCTGCGCTTCCTTCTAGCCTACCACTGCTTGCTGCCTACGAAAAAGCTTTCAAAGCAAAGAGCTTCTTCTCACCTGATGGGAACTGAAACACCTTTCGGGGAAGCGAATTTCTTATTCCTTTTTCTTCGGGGGAGAAGCACTAATCAAAGTCTATTGCGCCTAGAGGAGCTCTAGACTCGGCTTAGTTCCTTTCCCCAGCCCCAGGAAGAGAAGGGAATATACGGAAAGCTACTCTTCAATAGTATATGATATGCCGAAAATCCTATCTTTGGAGTGACCATGAACACACTACTTGAGACCCTTCTTTCGTGAGACAGGTGTGATGGAGCTTTCACTAATAAACAGACCGGACAAGGCAGTAAGAATGTATTCTTCCTTCCTGTCCTTCTCCCTTTTAGGGCATTCTCTGCATCAACTCAATGGAATTGAGCACATTTATTATAAAGGGCTCCTTGCCCTATTCTTTCCCTTCAAGGAGCTCCTTATGTGCATCTCTGCCTGACAGCAAGCATTCCATCTTACAGTAACAGTAATCCCTTCCTTCTTCTACTTAGAAAATTCCTCCCGAAGGCGTCATGGTGTTCCGTGTGTGCCACACCACACCGGGCGGGTTGGGTGATTCCCAACCGTGCTATGAGCGCGAGTTTGTAGCATCCGCCATTAAAGGGAAAGGGGCGGAGTACTGGTCGGTACCAGTTCAGGAGGGTAAGGTGATTAGACACCCCAACCTTCTGTCAGGCTAGAAGGGGATCTTGTTCCTATATATATACTTGGTATTCAAGACTTTCTTCCTCAAATGTGGCCCCTAAATCTACCTGCAGGTTTTTTTTCGTCAGGATTAACCAGGCCCTACTAGTAAGGCGAGCTGGCTAGATTATTACGAAATTGCGTTATAGAAAGATAAAGTAAACAGGGGACAAAGACCCTTCCTCGGGGACTTGCCCCCATTGATTAGCCCGACCCAATTCCAATTCAAGTTCTTATTCACTGGAAATGCTTCCTTTACTGGAGCTGGTAATGGAAATGCTGAAGTTTGAGCTTGTGTTTTCCTGTCTTCTCTGCCTTGCCCACTCCACCTTATTTGGTGGAGGGAGGATACGATTGTCGAAGCTGAAGTCCCATTCAATTCATATAACTTCGCCTACTACCCTCTTACTCGCACGCCTACCAACTAGAATGAGGACAGTCAGACTAACAAAAGAAATAACTATCACTTGATAAACCGGCCCCTTTTTCTGTCTTTCTTGCTTGATTCGTCTTTCATCTCTGTGTCTTATCCGGATGGAATGGATACTATCTCCCTATCGGACTAAGGGTTTTGATCGAATATTCCTCTCTCTACCTGAATTCACATTATATGGAAGAAAGAGTCTCAAACTACTAGAAAGGCGTCAAGCAGCGATGCAGCCCTGACGGGAGCTTGATAACGATAATAGTGCAGATCGCTAAATTGGTATTCAGCGTCAGGCATGGTTATAGGTAAGTGTGGAATCCCAAAATTCCATACTTCTATTTTAACCACAACCTCGCCTTGTAGGACTGTACACACAGTACTACAAAGGACCTTATATAAACATATCATGTTTATTCATCTTTTGACTCAAGATGGCATTTTGTTTTTTAAGAAATCTTAACACGTATGCAGATGACTTACTATTTGCTATTAAGAAGGGCATTCCGGTTTAAATCCTTATCTATCAATAGGTGGTAGTATGTCACGCACGAATTCATGTTATCAGTCCCAGCTGTAGTCTTTTCAGTCTTATATACTGTGAATGGAATGCGTAGAGGTGTTCAGTACCGCATTTCTGAAAGCTATCTAAAATCATGCATTGGATTTGAGAGAAAAGTCCCCCCGGAACGAGTCCGGCTGGCAGCGAGCCAACAGAGAACCTGCCCCTTACAGAATGAGGCACAGGCTCAACAGTTCTATTTGGTTTGGGACGTCTACATGGCAGTCCGCAACCAGGGGCTGTACGACCAGCCACCTGGCCGGGAGCTGGGTGGGTGTACCCGGCCAGGACCCGTCGGAATACTGTGCCTTCCACGGGGACTACGGCCACGACATCCGTGATTGCCGTAAATTCAAGATGTTCCTGGACGAGCTTATGTTATGGTATTAATATCTACTGGGGGCATCTCCGAAAAGTTTCAGATTCATTGTTCACTTTTCGGCAACACAAGGATTGGGGGCGCGGGGTGGTGGTGGACGGCCAAGGGAGTGTGGGAGAGGGTCTTAGACGGCTAGGGTTTGAGGAGAATGAGGAATTCCTCTTTTCCCTGTAGGTCATAGGGCGAAGGAGCTGCTATCGACAGAGAGAGGGCCGTGGCACTATCGGAATAGACTGTTTGAAAGAAAGACGTTAAGCTGCTAGTGATTGAATATCGACTGAAATATGAACTGGTTCATGTCTATAGGGATCGAAGATTGCTTAAATTTCTTTTGAACGATCCCAAGTGCTAGCCGAAAGGCTGATTCGGATGATGCTTTCACTGCCATAGTTGAAGGAAGGGGCTTGGCGCAAGGAGCTGCTGGAATGAATATGAATGCCGAGGAGCTCTTAGTGCAAAAAGAAGGTGAGGTGCAGGCGATCTCAGAGTGAGGGAGACGCTAGCGAAAGTAAGATGACGGCTATTCCTCGTTGAGTCAAGTGTTTTTCTAACACGGGACTGAACTGATACAAGTCAGTAGTTGAATACTAGGGCAGTCCGAAGTTAAACTGTTTGCGTTCAGCTAGTTCCTTGCTCCAATTGACAGACATCCACACTGACCCTGAACTGAGCTTAGCTAAATGGCTTGCAGCCCGGAGTTGAGTTAGAATAAACACACTTTTGATGTTTCCCGGAAATGGCGTATGCGTTTCTCTTATACTAATAGCTCTTATTCCGACAAAGGCAAAGCCCAATTAGAAAAGTAAACTCTGTCCCCTCTTTAAGGCAAGGCAGATCTTTGGACAAAGACTAAAAGAAGATTGGGAGCCGTTGGCATTCCCCTAGGCGGAGACATTAGGCCTTTTCGCTCTTCTAGCAGCATATATTCCCTAATATAAATGATTCGAAAAGAGTAAAAAAGGGGCGTAGCGGTAAGACAGAAGAGCCTATTCTCTTCCTCATTCCTACTCCTAGCTACTAGTAGGTCGCTCTCTCTCTTTAGAGTAAATGGTTGACTCTAACACTCGAAATAAAAGAAGAGGAGAGATTCAAACAACCAGTAACCATCGAAGCGAGACCAGAGTCTCCAGGTCACAGTCAACGGTCGAGATACAGAGACAGAGCAACCCACTATCGAACCTATAGACAGGACAGTTGAAGCGAAAGGGTCTTGGTTTCAAGCCAATAGTGACAAGGCTAATTCCCGAGAAAGCGCTCCAATGGCATTCCTCCAATGTGCAGTTCTTGGTAAATACAAGGGCCTTGCTAAGGCCTCGAGCTCATGTCTACTCTTCTGTCACAGCTCGATCTCATGCCAATCTTCTCGGTAAAGAAGAACTCTTTCGCACGATCTTAAGAGAGCCTAGTTCCACAAGAGCGTTATCACGAGCCTTTACTTGATGAAAGGTAAGATGCGCTATATCGACAAGGCGAGGAGAAAGCGGCCTAATGGGAATAGCTCCAAACCAAAGCAGCCCTCCATCTCGCATATAGAAATGGTTGACAGGCTTTCTTTCATTTATGGAAAGAAAAGGAATGATCATTATCAGGGAATACAGATATGCCATGCTAGGATGAACTAGGCTTTCAACAGCATAAGCCACCTTCCAAGCGGCTTCCCTCCAGTGCCATTGACTATTGCTACGGTCATCAACCGCAGCATTGAATTGAGACTTTCCACCTTGGACTTGAATGGATCTACTTCTCCTCTGCCAGATCGATCTTCATTAAGGGGGTCAACCCAAGCTATTGCTCTACTCTACCTCCTCTCCTTATGTTATGGTGGATTTGGAATACCTAGTAGTAGACCAAGAGCTCCTGTTGGGAAATTCGGTTCTTGGTCTGAAGTTATATAATATAGGGGCCAATCCACTCGAGTATGCGACTGCCTAAAGATGATAGACCTGCATGCGATTGATAGAAGGCTTCGACCTCCGGCACGCATCTCTTCCCACGCATCATATAAGTAAGCCATATCTAAGGAGCTATAAAGTAAACTTCTTCTTTATATTAGAATAATATATATATTATGAGGACCCCTTTGGTTGAGCTGGAACGAGTGCTTCCCGAGGAGATCATGTTCTCGCTAATCAAGCAATTGCGTCAGATCATATAGATGCCTTAATTGGACAATTATCTAAGAGCTGGTTTTGTTGTGTTTGAAAGTGCCACGAATCTTTACCATCTAAGATACAGCTCGTGTCAATCGAATGCATTCCTCATAAGGAACTTGGAGATGAAGGATATGGGTGAGCCTCATATGTCATGGGCATTGAGATTCACATGGCCTTTGTTTTCATCTACCGCTACGCCCCTTAGGGAACGATTCTCCGGGAACTTCCTGAACCCTCGGGCACTCACTCGCTAAAAAACTCCCTTAAGGGAGACCTGGAACGACGAAGTAACGTAGCTAACAGCCATAAGAGGTATTCTCTTTTTGAAAGGAACAAACCCAAATAGCTACACGTCCTGAAGCAGTAGAAGAAGCTGCTTGAGAAGAGGCTGCAAATGAAGGAGAGGTGAAAGCGTAAGCGAAAGAGAATGAGGATGGTATCGAATCGGACTAAGAAGGGAGAAGTGAGTTGAAAAGTGTTTCTTTCGTTGTGGTATCATATGTATCCCCTTCTTTCCTGAGTTAGCTGAGTTTGTTCTCTTCCTTCGGGGGCTTATTGTTAGAAAGAAAGGGTCTGAGCTGCTGCTTGCGGTTTTTGAATTTGAATGACGAGGTATGCGAAGCAACCGCCGAATTCAACGACTAATAAGGAAGAAGGATCAATCATTGTCGCTACGGGCGTTCCTGCGCTGTTGTAGCAGTTGTAGCTCTTCCTTTGATTTGATGAAGGAACTCAACATTCCAGCGTTGGGAATGAGCTTCTTTGTGGCAGACTTCGGTATCGAAAAATGTGGCTTTTGAGCCGGATTTCTATATCGACTTTCATTCACTCCCCACTTTCAAGTCATTGTTAGGTAAAGCATCTCTAGTTAAATTAGTTAATCTTCTTAGTCGCTCCTAGTCAGATTCTATATCTGTGCTTTCTTCTGTTGGAGTGAATCCCTTGCTTGGTCTGTTGCGGCTCCTCTTCCAGTTCGAGTGGGAGTTGGAACAGGCTGGCGAAGTCGTGGAATTCGGTAGGTACGGCTTCAAAAGAAATGTCTTTCTGGTTGGCTAGTCAACGGCTGGCGCTTGAATGAGTGTGCTTGCTTTGGTACAAAAAAAAAGAGAAGATCGACAAGAAAAGAAGGAAAGGGTTCAAGCTTACTATATGGGGCGTCTGTTCTGTCTAATATCTATCCTGCCTCTCTTATTCCAGTCTTATTCTTATGAGTTATAGACCCGTACCCAAGAGCATGCGTGCAGCGTCTCTAGCATGCCCCCCACCAACCACTCTATTCACGAGTTTATGAATCCCCCTTTTTTTTAGGTCAGTAAGCTGCTTTCTCTTTGCTCATGCGAGGTGCTCAAGCCTTCCCCACAACGTGCGGACTAACACTTCTTGACTGACTTTCTCATTCTAAATCATAGCCAACCAGACACCTAGCTCAGTTGCCTGTCCACCCGAGAAGCGCAAAGGTTTGTCACTTGGCCCATCCAGCCCACCACTATAAAAGATAGTGAGACTCCTGGTAGGACACTTCAAAGTTGTAGGCCGGCCTATGCTCCCCAGCAGACGGATCAACTTTTTCGATGTTTGGTTGGGATGGGGGGGCAAGGAGGGAACAACATCCGTTTCAGCTGAGGCCGATGTTGGTTTTCCAACCTAAACAACCCCCCGATCCCAAGCGCCCGACTCAACGAGAATATAGCCTCATAGCTGGCACGGCAAAGCGTATCGTCCCCTATCTTTATTGCACCCCGGACACCCAATTGATCGTTCCCCGATTGACACCTGAAAGCCCTGAGTTCTACCCGATCATCCCCAGATATAGATGCGTCACACAAGTCACTCTCTCCTGATCCGCGACCGTGACTGAATTTCTTAGGATCTTTTTCGTAAAATCTTAAGGATTCCAAACTTTTAGCGATCTCCTCTCTCCCCCATCATAAGTAGGGCCTTAATCCCTTCTTTTGTGGAGCGGAACAACCTCGGGGAGGCCTTTACGCGAAGGGTAGATCAAAGCAGCGTAGAGCGTAAGGTAGACTCTTATCTATTTGTAAGGAGAGTTCGTTGATGGAATATGAAAAGGAGTGTGCACTCTCCTCTCCTTTCTGTAGATCTCATCTCTCTTTTTATCGTAGGTAAATGAATAGGTTGTTAGCCTTACCGAGCTTGTTTTAGCGTTGACCTGTCTTTTCAGGCTTGCAGGTTCAGGAGCTGAATCATCGTAGAAGAAGTAAGCAAAAATCATGATTTGCTTGGGAAGAATGGGTTCGTTGTATATCTATATTGGACTTTCTATTTAGTTTTTCCTCATCGAGTTTTGGTGTTCAGTTCCTATCGAAAATCCTCCCATCCAATGTCTTTCTTGGAAAAACCAAGGCCCGAAAAACACAAGTCTCTCCATTTTCACATTCACTTTCACATAAAAAAGAGCAGAGAATAAAGAGAATGCAAAAAATGATTGTTCTAGTTCTAGAAAAGATCTTCCTCACAATCGCTCCTTGTGATGCAGCGGAACCATGGCAATTAGGATCTCAAGACGCAGCAACACCTATTATGCAAGGAATCATTGACTTACATCACGATATCTTTTTCTTCCTCATTCTGATTTTGGTTTTCGTATCACGGATGTTGGTTCGCGCTTTATGGCATTTCCATGAGCAAACTCATCCAATCCTCAAGATATTGTGTCTGGAGAGGTAGATAGATAGGTTTTGGTCTTTAAACTTTTGTTTTGGCGAGGGCAGGACCCGGCGCTTTATTGCTAGCCAAAACACCCAAAATGAATCGACCAAGTGGCAGACAAGCGTGAGTGAACACTTGGGATTTCAACGTGATCGTGTAAGCGTGAGAGCAAAATCGATAAACCCCTTTTGTCTTTTCAAAGGGGGAGGACTCGAATCAGTCAGTGTATGATTCCTGCATCTATCATCTATTAGAAATAGAAATTGGTGTCCGTGCGTGCTTCCGGTGTGAAGCACTTCTACCTGCTGGGAAGCTTGGTGGCCTCTTCCTTATCTATATCTGAGACCTTGTGACTTCTCCCAGTCTTCTAGGTGGATTCCCGGCTATCCTCTGAGGATTGGATCTCAAACTATTGGTTATGAAAGCGAAGAGGTCTCTTTTTCCTCTCTATGGATGGGCACCCGTACCCGTCTGATTCTCGAAAAATGACCGCGAGAAGGAACTAGACGACTACTCAGCCTTTATATAAAGATCAGGTTTGTGATTGGAGTCCGAAAGACATAGATTATACAGGTTTTGGTGTCACGAACATGGGCAATAGGTATGCTGCCCATCCAGGCCTCTGACCACGCCAATCGTGTCTGCGAAAAAGCCTGCCTTTGTTGCTGTCCACGAAAGGAATCTTGTCGTCTTTCTTTTTTGTGTTTTGAAACACAAGCCTAGGGGAGCCGTGGAAGGAAACAAGGAAGAGTTTTACACCAAAAAAAAACGAAAGTCGGCGCGTAATGATTTCAACCATGGGTCAACGTGTGCTTCAACGGAGTATGGTATGGTGAAACCCGGATTATGGAAGTCTTCAATTTCATCTCTTCGGGACCGGTGAGTTGAGCTTCGTCATCGTAGAGACCTTTTCAGGAATCAGTCAAAAATGATTTTGCTGAGAAGGAGCCTAGCAAAATATGGGATTTTTTCCTTGCCATGGAGCTTGTGCTCATGTAAAGAATTGATTCCCAAGAAAGAAAGTCGTCTATCCGACCCAGCTCCAGTTCTTTCACGTGACACCCCTTTCCACTTACCTTTCGGCATATCATATCCTTCCTTTGCGGGGCTGATTCCTCCGTTCAAGGAGATCTTTCTGACCTGGAAAGCCCTTGAAGCACTGAATTTGCACCGCTTTACCGGCAAGTTTCCTTCGGATGTGAATCCACCTGACAGAGTGGATTTAGGAGTTTTAAAGGACAATCCTTCCTCAAAAGTGGTGTCCGGTCATCGAGAGATTCCATCAATTGTGTACAGAGAAATTCCTCTTATGGCACGGTTTCACCCCGGTCGGGAGACCCGGGCCTAAAGTTTTGTCTTTCCGCTTAGCCGATGGCCCCTAGAAGCAAGACCTTTCGGTAGGATAATACCTGCGCCTTTGTGGTTCACCTCTTTCAAGCTGGGCTGCTCTTCGTGTAGCGGACTCTGACCAAAGAGGTTGGAATTCACAGGAAGAATTCATACGTAGGAAGGTTACTAATCTGATAAGATAGATTAAGCTTTCTCCAAAATCAGTTCCCCTTACTATATGGGGGGGCCCCACTTGAGAAGGCTGAAAGCTCTCCCTTACCCTACTCCTTGACCGGAAATGCTCTCTTTTCCTAAGAGATCTATCCGAGCTCTAGAAGATCTGACCCCAGGTGCTCACAATTCTTCCCCGGCTGATGCCTTAATATCAGAACTGGGAAGAAAAGTGGAAACTGCCTTCTCACTCCTATCTTCATCCTTGTCTGCGTCTGGTCCACGAGGAACTGGAAGAGTACTAAAGGGGGAGGAGCAGAAGGCAGTCTAAAGGTCAAAGAGTCTCTCTATCTCATCTATTTCCCTTACACCCGCTGGCGCTGGCTTAGGTAAAGGCCCCTTCTCAGTCGATTTCCCTGCTTTCCGTAGCCCTGGGATGAAATCTTGGGAGTGAAGCCGTTAGCTCTCTGAGTTCTTCTGGTCGGGGCATCCAGTCTTCTTTCAGGCTTCATTCCTATATCATCTTATACATTTTCTATACCTTTGGTTTAGTAGGTACAGTAAGTCAGCTTCTTCCCCCTCCATTGAAGTTTCAGAGAAGAGGGTGAGAATGATTTCTCATATTCTCATCTCAAAGGGGAACTAGCCGACCCTTCACAGGGTCTCAAGGCTCGAGCGCTAAACCCAAGGATCAAGGAATGGCTATAAAGATTTCCTTGGAGGCAATAGGCCTTTCCTTTTAGCGTCCCGTGGACGGTCCTTCGACCCTGCGGCCTTGGATGTCGTCGACCAAGGGAAGCGTTGCTTTAGCAACTCTCGGGAGTCCCCTTGGACCCTTGGGTCCCTCGGACAAGGCACGGCAGCACGAAGGAGGAGCAGAGCGACAGACCAAGCAACGTTGCGGACCATAGGGACATTGCAACGGGCCGTGAGCTAGGATTCCTTGGGAAGCCCGGGGACTGTATGCTTAACCATTCCAGAAATCCGTGCCTTGGCACCAAAAGCAAAGAGAGGGATCCCTGCCAAGGGATCGTACAGAGGCAAAAAGCGACGGTGTCCTTATAGAACCAATACACGATTCTTCCTCTATGTTCGATGTCCCGATTGGTGTCCTTATAGAACGATGACAAGAGTTCCTCTCTATGTGATGTTCCCTTGTTTCACAGGACTTGGAACGGATACAGAAGTTTCGGTGTCACAGAGAGGTCACCTTCGGTATCTCTTTTTGTGTCGCTTTCCCATCCTTACTTTTGTCTTATCGCTTCCCTCGTTATAGGTAACCACTAAGCTCACTTTCTTTATACTTGTGATGACGATCCATTTTCGTTTTGAGTTTTGGTTTTGCTGCTGCTTCCACTTCCACTGAAACTACTCGCTATGTCCCCCTAGTTAGTTGTCTCCTCTTCTTAATGTCTACTATTTCCTTGCCTCCCCCTGCCCAACCAATACACCTGCTCCTACTTTCTCTTTCTCCCCTACGGGGGCCCCCTGTAGTCTGACTTTCAAACAAAGCTCGTTGTCGCTAGTGCTGCTAGTCAGTCCTTTGAGCGCTAGTCTTGCCCACCCTATCCAAAATGCAGCTTTTCATTTCATTTCCGTTTTTTGTTTTTTAAACCTATAGCCAGTGACTAGCTCCATCGAAGAGCTACGTGTACACCGCAATTTGACTTTCACTCAAAATGAGATCAAACCCAGCAGAGCTCAAAGCAGGCGTGATCTTATGTGACGATGCCAATCTTCCCGTTCCGGGGCCCCCGGTCAGCAGCATCGGTTCTTTTCGGTTTCGATGGATTCCCGGACCTCTTCTTGTACGCAATGGAAAGTAAAGCTGTTCGGCAAAGCCCCACCGATTCCCTTTAGCTACGGATGGGATTCGCTACCTTCGACTTGCATGTGTGAAGCATATAGCTGAGGCTTCCCTCTTTCTTGGTTCTCCTTCCCGGGTATCGGCTTAGCGAGCGAACCTTCCCTGAACGAGGAAAGCAAGCAGTAAGTGGTACAAAGCGGTAAGTGGTCCCTGCGAAACCAGGAGTTCGGTAATCAAGCAAGAAATGTATAAGCTGGCAAGTGAGTTGTTAAAGACCTCTGGGTTTTCTTTTCTTTTCATTTTTCAGGTCGAAGCGTGCTTGGTTTCTTCCAAGTAGTGTCTCCTTACATTACATCTATCTGCTGGAAGATTCAGCGGGCTACTCAATCCTGTTTGCGAAGTGCTTGATATTTCACTTTCGGAACGCCGAAGAAACACATCTACTGAATACTCAACCGAGTGAGAAGCAAAAGGTCCTGACCTGTGACACTGAGCAAAGGCTGTTTCAGCAGGGATAGAGACGCATGGTAATGGTTCCTCACGACGGACAAGCTGTCTGCTTGAAGACGAACGCTTGCTTCCGTTTCACGGGCAGGTCTGTCTGTCTATCTAATACGATAGGGGATTGCCTGCGTTGGTGTCGTCACTTGGACTGCCTAAACCTAAACTCAAGCCCTTGTGGTGTTCACTAGCCATCAATGCAGACCTGTCATCACACGTGGGAGTAGTACGTGAGCTTCAAAACATTGGATGGATCGTGACCCTACGACCCCCTTCCTCGGGGGGGCGAGAAAGACGAGGTTGCCATGTCTTCTCTGCAAGTGGACAAGAAGACGAGACACCGGGAACACACACATGGTGCTTTCCAGGGTGTAACCCCTCTGATGATGACCTCAAGAAAGGCTTCGCTTACAGCGCCTTGGATGTACGAGCACCCTTTAGACTATTTCTATCCTTCCTACGATACACTATCCGGCCTCGGTGGAATCCACAACAATCGACGTTTGAATCCAGTCCACCATATTCAGTGCCACGACACGCACGAGGCTCTACGAGACCTTCCCGTAGCGTCCAGGCGCCCCATCTGCTCCACTTGTTTCCTTGTTCTGTTCACTCACGTCACTTCAAATTCACCGCTTGGCGTATATTATTGCTCGCTCGTTTACGAGGTCACTCTACACCCTTTCGAGAAAGAGGCATGACCTTCGCTTACGAAGCGAGAGCCTCACTCACCAAGCGGGGATGGGCATGGGATTCAATGGTTTCGCTCCAGAGGTCTCGTAGAGCCTCACGCTTGGCTGAATTTTGATCCTTCCACTACACGCCGCGTGAGAGGCGAGCTCGCTGGTGCTCATTGAAAAGTCCAATCTCCCGCTTGCAGCGCCTCAGTTGACCATTCAGGCCCTCGACAACATTCCGCTGATACCGATTATTGGTGTGGTGTGGTTTACATTCCCGATCCGCTTAGCTACCTGCGTAGATGAGGGGCACACCCTCCATCCAGAATTCAGACTCAAGTCCGCAGCAGAAGAGCACACCCGTCCTCGTCCTCAGAACACATGTTTTCACGTTCATGGATTTCACCTTCTCCAATTGTAGCACGATCAACGCTTTCATGGTTTTCCCTTCAAGAACTAACAAATGTTGAACGACTCGAGTTCACCTTTGTGCTGCATGGTGGCCTGCATGCATTACACCTTTCGGAAAAGGAGGAAGAAAGTTTCCCAGAGTTTCCTGATGTTCAGGGTACGACCCACTTCAACAGTTCATTCAAAAGGTCTGACCGTGCCCTTCTTAACTGACTTGGATCCTATCTTTCTCTGCTCGTAGGATTGGAGTCTTTCTCTGCTCGTGTAGCAGCTTCAGAGGCTCTCCACTTTCATGAATTGATTACGATGACGAAATTCCATTCCGGACGACCGGAGCGGTCCCGACAATTGGAGAAGGAGAAAGCCACTCCTACGGGCCTGGAACTGTGATGTGTGATGAATTCAGTCTGAATTTCGGGCTAGGGCCTGAGAATGTACATCTAGGTGCTTCTCTAGTTCCCGGTTAGTTGACTTTGCGAGGGTCCGAGGTCCCCGCCTTCTTTGCTTGAAGCTCAGGTATTCTTCCTTCGCCCACTGACAAAAGCATTGAGTCTCGCCGCTAGTAGCCATGCTACCTTCTTTGGCCCTACCTGACACACCATATTTCTCTTTTCCCGCCTGCCGCCCTTGGAAAATCCTTAGCTTAGCTTTCGCCCTCCCACAGGAAAAGGGTGCTTTCACTTGAATTTTAAGCTTCGTACTCTTGTGAAAACGGACTACTATGCTCATGAAGCTCAACCCCCCGCCCTTCTTTTGTTGGTTCTGGACCCGAAGCCAAAGGTAGGTGATTTCGGGCTTGCCTTTGAGTCGCGTCTGAGGCCTGGGATTCGTTGAAAAAGCAAAATGCCTTGCTTCGGCGTGATTCGTCGGATTCGAAGCCGTTCATTGACTGTAGCTCGTAGTTCGGCTTGCAGCGGGCATTCTAGCGAAAAGAGGGAGTTACGTGACTTATATGATATGAATGAAATGAAGCACCTGCCGCACTTCTTTCAGCTCCGCGCTCTAGAGCTTTTTTCTGCTCGTTTTTCAGCTGGTACCAGTTGTCTGGCAGCTGAAGAGTGAAGAGGGAGATGAATCACAGCTTTTAGTCATCAAGCCGACTAGTAGCTCCAGTTTCACTTCGGGTAGGGCCGCTCTGTCAGCTCTTGGAGTTGGGGTAGTTCGGCTTGCAGCTCTTGATAAAGCATCTCTGGAGTGAGTCGCTTCTGAGGCAGCTGCGGTTTGATCCAGGTTGGGCAGCTAGTGCAGCTAATGCTGCTGTTGGTTGGGTTGGTATTAGTATCTTATTGAAGGAGGTTCTTATTAACGATTCCATGTTGCCGCTGGACGAATGCCAGGTACCTTCCATCCACTCCACTGAATGCACCAAGGTACTTCCTAAGGTCACTCTTGCCTAACAGCAGCCTTAGAAGCTTATGCCTACGAGTCCGAGCCTGAACAAAAAAAAAAGTATGAAATCTGAAGGCCTAGCTACTATTTCCATGTTGCCGCGCTTGACCGCTAACTCATGAGCAAAGCCGCTAAAGCGAAGGGCTTAGTAAGCCCCTCTTCGAGCCTCTTGAGACATATGTTCCGCTCGCCCCGGTCGTAGCGTTGACAAGATAAAGGAGAACAGACAGGGCTGTTCTGCTACTTCCTTCGAGTTGACAAAGGAGAACAGCCCCCCTAGAGAGCTTACTGCCCCGCCCTTTATAGTCGCGACTGTTGTCATGGAAATTGGTTTTCTGTCAAAGAAGCATGCTTAACACAGCCTATAGCGTAAAAGCATTCGAGCTGCGTCTAAACTAAACTAAATTAAGGTTCTATATAACCTTGACTCTCTCTTCTGTAGATAGGCTATCCCTTCCGGCTATGGTATGGGGGAAGGGAAGTGAGATCTACCGATTGATTTGATATTATATGAGCGGCCGTACTATGATCGTTCGGGAGACATGGCCCCACGCGCTACACACAAGAATGAATTGTTATGCGGTCGGTAAACTATTTCTGCAGGCAGCCCGGATCACGTATTTTGGAATATGTCCTTCCGTCATGTACATGTATTCGGTCTTCAATTTTGATGTTCCTGCTCGTGCCCGGAGAGAGAATGGGCACGACTCCCCCTCTCCCTGTTCAACCGTAAAAAAAAGGCCGGCCGTTCTAAGTTCCGGGGTTGGGTCGGATAGGACCAGACCCAATCGGCTGGATCTGTGGAATCTGAACGGATCAGATCCAATCGGATCTGATCGTAGCTTCGAGTTCAGGTGCCGTACCGCGGCCGGACCGGAAAGGAGGGGGACAGCGAACCTCCTGCCAAGAGGCCAAGGTTGCTTGCTAACTCTCAGCCACTTGTTAGAAAGAAGTGCAGCTTGATTGTCGGGTGGGAGGAAGGAAAAAAGAAAGTCGATTATTCGATTCGATTTCCTCCTTTGGTAAGGATTGGCTTTAAGTGATAGGGGATGTGATTGGAAGTCGTCTTTTCTTTGTTTGTATCACCGAGACACCCGAAGGGCCGGCCATATATGTGTACCTCGGGCGGGAGACCCCCATCCCTCGCTTTGACTGTTCACCATATGTGTATCGTAATGAGGCGATCAAGAAAGTCGTGGGCCTCGTAGTACCCGCATACGACAGCTCTGTGGAGCTTTTCGGGTCGATAACCTGTTCGACGTCAGAACCGATCTCAAAACCCTAATATCACCCTCTTCAGAGAAACTACTTTCGTTATATCTATGCAACTAGTTCTTTCACTTGCTTCCAAATCCATCCATCTTACTTACTCAAATGAATATTCTACTCGAAGCTTCTAGCTTTGGGCGCCTCTGTATTTCATGGTGTTCTCCCCTAAAGAGATCATCTTCAAGTTCTCGAATCCGATCTTCTAATCGGAGTGCTTCCATTCTCTTTTCTATCTTTTCCAATCCTGAATGCCGCCGTACATTGAAGCAAGCCGATACGTTTGTTTTTCTCAACTAACCGGCTGACCAACTTGTCCTTCCTCCCAGATACATGGCTTACATACCTGGCTCAACATTCTTGGAAAACAATCGAAAAGAGGGTTCTATTTCTCGGGAGTTCTCCTCTTGGGTTCGGAAAGTCGCTGATAGAGCTTAACGACCGCTACGACCCGTTTTCTGTACCTTCGTAGCCGGTCCCACAATTTTTTTTGGAACGGGGTCCTTGGCACAACCCTGAAGAGAGGTTCAAAAAAAAAAAAGAGAGCCATCACCAATTTGATGTGAAATAGTACTCGATTCAGTCCGAGCAGAGAAATGAGAAAAACCCATATAGATCGTCGCGGCATAACTCACTTTCCTTCTTTCTTTGCGCTTCGACACATGGGGGCTATGGGAGTCGAACCCAATTCTTCCACGACCCCCACAAATCACGAGCAAAAACGAGGGTGGGCAGAAGGAGAAGGCGGATGCTACTGGAAGGGTGGGCGTAGAGAGGGTTAAGAAAGGCTTTAAGACTAATGCAAAAGGTCCAAAGCCGCTATTCCTAATCTCGCCTTTGGAAGGAATAGCGACCTTGTCTTTTCGACTATGCCTTCCTTTATTACTTTCCTTCTTACAGGGCACGAACGGGAGCCTTTCTTTCCTAAGCTTGAATGTGGCGAGGAAGGAATATGCCTGAAAGTCTTTCTTCTTTTAATGCCCACAGATCTGCTGGAGGAAGGAAGCCAGGGAGACTTAGCATCCGATTATCGCCATATACTATTTCTGGGAGGTGTGCATGAAGAGGAATTCAATGTAGGCTATAGCCTTCTTTCCTTGTTTTGTTGCACTCATTCACTCCGAAATTACCTAAATTGCAAGAGAGAGTAAAAAGGCAGAAGAAGATGTGCACTCTAAGGTGTAAAAATCTGCTTTAATGAATGCACAGAGAAGGCCCTCATTAAAGCAGTGAATCGTCGGGGCGAAGCGAAGATAAAGATCTTGGTAAACCTATTGCCTGGTTAGCTATCTATCCCAACTTCCCTACTCGAAGCCCTTCCTGTGCTATCAATAAGAAGAAATGGCCTTTTTTGAAACTCTCGAGCGAACTGTGGAAAGCCTTAGGTAAGATTTGAGAATAGAGTCTATATATATATATAGAAAGAGAAAGAGATTCGTCTAAGTCTTGCGCTTCGCTCAAGTAATTGCGGGAGCTGCTGCTAGTCAAGGTTATCTATAAAAGGCTTGTTTGCTATTAAATAGAATCGGTTTTGAAAGAATAAGCTGCTTGAGTAACCGATGTTACAGTATGCTTTACAGAAATAATAGGTTTTGTTCCATCAGACGCTCTTGCTGGACTAGCAATTGAATCCGTAACCTTTGCTATTTCATCTCCGGCTATTGAGGTATGGAATCAGCTGCACATTCATCCGGTGTGCTAGAATAAATGCCATCTTAATACCCCCCTTCTCCCGCCCTTAGTTTACCAATATAGCGTAGGACGAGGGCCGCCTTCTTCTAGTCCACCACCGGGGTTGTTAGGGGGGATTTTGCTTAACACTTGTTCCCCCTAACAACCTTCCCCGTATGGAGCCACCGTCGCCGTATCGTATAGTATAGCTATCATTGGATCCCGAACCCTTTCTCCTCGGCATCAGGTATCCACTCTGGGGACCACCACCCCCCAGAGCTGACGACCGAAGCAGTATCGGCCTCCTTGCCCGGCTCGGGCATGGCGCGCTATGCCGACTGACTCCCATCAATGACTGCCTTCTTGTACGGATGTTGCTTTGCCGAAAGCCCTTCTTTTTGAAAAGTTCCTCCCAGATACATGGCTTAACTTTACTTTACGATCATACCCGGGCCCGGCTCTTCATTCTTGGAAAACAATAGAATCTAGGCTTTGAAATGAAATGTAACCAAGCCATTCAATCTTGTGAACTAATCGAGACAAAAATGGGATAAGGAGATACGAACGGGGAGGAATAACCAATCGATGAAAGAACATGAAACCATTCAGTTTCCATAGAGGTACGGGAAAGGGTTGGGGGCAATGAAGTAGGTGAAGTGCTTGGATTTTGCGAGCTGTTCCAACCACTGCTGGATGTGATTCCAAGAGCCGAACGAGAATGAATACCACACAGAAGAGTCAAGACCAGGCTCCCTAATGGAATGTTTAACCGATCCATTCCGGATCGATCGAATTGGTACGAAAGTTGTAACATGGGAAAACCACGGAAAACACGACTTATTTGAAGAACCCGGTGACCTACCAATTGTAGAAGTAGGATCTTTGGCAAGCAATAAGCACTTAAATAATACAATTCGAGTGTACCATCTTCTTTTTCCTTTCGAGGAAAAGGTTCGGGAGGAAAGGGAAACAACAGAGGGATCCGAATCAGACCTAAATGGGAATGACATGAAAAGTCTTTTTCAAAACCTATCATTAAGGGCGTAACGACGATATACGATAGGAATAAAAAAAAACTCGTGATTGGTGTGGAGGGGAAGATCTGCTTAGGAAATAGTTCAAGAAAGAGTCGTCTCATTTCCTTACTTCTTCGTTCTTTCGAATTCATTCACTTCAAGGCTGGTTCTGAACGCCGTGTAACATCATCTTCTTCAACCAACCTCCACCGGCGCGACTACTAAAGAATTGCTTATACACTAAACAGCTGCTTATATACGCTTACTAAAAGAAAGAATTTCATTTCTTTCGACTAAGAAAGACCTAAGGCGGCATGCAAGCAAACCGTGCACGCTAAGAGAAGAGGAGAGATGTTCGCAATTACTACCACTCAAAACCCCTACCCTATCTCTAGTTGGGGCCCGTCACTTCGTTCCTACCTTTCTTTGATTAGGCTTCCAACAACACTGACTTGTTGGCCTTGCCAACCTAGCTAGCTTCTGCTAAGCGCTTTTCAAGCGCGCGGTTGTTTCTGTCGGCCTTTCTGTGCAACAGTCCACCAGTAGCGGAAGAGAGGGTTACCGTACATACTTCAGTCTTCCAGTTCTTACTGAAGCTTTTTCTTACCAGTCAAGTAGTACAACAGCTGTATCAACTCAACTAACCCGGCGCGGCGGGTCTTTGAATTCAGTAGATAGATAGAAGAAACTAAACGATAGAGTTGGAGTAGGTGAGTGAGTGAGTCCTCACTGACCTAAGCGATTTCGATCACCTAGCAGGCCTTTTATTTTGTAGGTAAGATCGCCGAAGCGTATCATCAGATTTGACTACGAAGGAAGGAACTCGAAGTGAGACGGCACCGTCTTGTGCAAGGCAACGATAGTTGGCCCTCTATCATCTTCTATCTAGTAGACTTGGTAAAAGGGCCTCTACTTATTTCCTTTCGAGTTCGACCTCCTCCCTTACTTAGATGGGCCCCCCATATAGTAATGTAGTGAAACTATCAATCATGTACGTAAGTAGGGCCCTCCATTCTGATTGGTATATCATGAAAAAAGAAAGCCATTTGCACCAAGCGCAAGGTGTAATGAATGGCTTTCCCTTGCCCAGATGTTCGCCTTTCTAAGTCAAGTATATGGTGACCCGCCAAAGACTGGAGCCTCGTAACATGTTGACGAAGACCTCCGAACTGAGGGTTCGATCAGTAGAGGGGGCGCAAGCCGGAAAAAAAAAGCAGATTTTCCCATAGCTCACAGAAATTCAATGTCATCAAAAAATGCCGGGCTCTTTCTTTCACTGCTAACCGTTTCAACATGCTCTTTCTTCATCTGCCCTTTGCTTTCCCCCTGAAGTCCATTTCCCCTTGCCTGGAGATCGTGCCTTTTTTACTCGACTCGCTCCCTGCTCAAAAAAACTCGCTCTTATTCCGCAACTCGGGTCGATATGTTTGGAAATCATGTTCACATCATGAATTTTTCTACCTGTCGCGCTCGCGTCATTCGCTGGCCAGTCGGGAGGATAGTCCATTCCAACTCACATGCTTCCGGGGCAACAGCGCGACTGCTAAATCGACTGGATCTGGATCATCCGGAACTAAATCGAAATCTCTGACTATGGCGACTAGGACTCTCTTTGGATCACGATTTCCAAATAAATGCCTGGATCGCTCTTCCGGGCCGGGTCGAGCCTTTCAATAGTGCATCGTATGTAGTAGTAGCGAGCAGTTCCTTCCCAGATCGAGAAGCTTGAGCAAAAAATTGCCCCATACAGATAGAGGCGCCTATAGCCTTGCCTCTGGCTTTGCCTCCTTATCCACTACGGGTGAAGTGAATCTCTTCGATCCGGAATTTCACTTTCCCTAAAAAACGCTTTGCTGCTGCTAGCTCCCCCACTGGGGCGACTTAAACTACTGCCATAGGTCTCTCTCTATCCGGGTCCTCACCCTCCGCCGGAACTCCTGCGGGCTAGAGAGATGGAACTACTGAAGCTGCTCCCTCTGCTTCTAGAACTGTAAAAGGCTTGGGGGCAATCATTTTGTAGATCATGGCTTGTAATCCCGTGATCTACGACCACCCTTGACAACCGAGCTTGCCTAAGGACGGCGTAGAAGAGAAAAAGTCTAGGATTGAGATCTGAGCAGAAATTTTTCCCAGGTGAGTGGCTACGTTTTAGGGTGGTAATTGGTTGCTTGGTCGAGCAGCTGCCCTTGGCAAGGTGCGGAGCGGTTTTCCATAGCATCTGGGGCCGAGGCCCTGTTCTGGTTACTACAATTAGCGTAGTTATTTTCAGGGCTGACTTCGGAGACGCCGCTCTCGTTTGAGTATAATCCTGGTATCTTTCTAAAAGCGTCTTCTTTTTAAAAAACCTGTTGCTGCGGAGCCTCTGTGCTGTTGGTTTGACCCTGCCGGGTAACGGGTCCTTGAATATTCTCAGGTGTAGATTGTCGACAAAAAAACCAGCTAAGTGATTTTTTCCTTCCGAATATCTTAAGTAGGTAAAAGTTTTCAAAGTCCCAACAGGCATTAGTAGCATGCCCTTGGTACCTGTGGAATCAACTGTATGCGTTTGGGTGAAAGTTCGTGGGTTTGGTGTAGTGAAAGAGAGCAAGTAGCTTCAGTTACTGAACAGGGCAAGTATACCTAGGAAATCGAGATTGGGATCCCATTGATCCAGCGGAAGCAACGGCTAGGGCATGGACAATAACAGATCCTTTTCCATAGCCGGGGTCCGGAGGTTCCTCGTAACCGCAGAAGCTACGACATGGGCATAGCTAGGTGCTGGCTCAAGTACTGGTGAAACTGAACCAGTGGTTACATCGGCAGGAGAGGTTCCAGCACTGGTAGGTAAGGGCGAAGTCATCATAAGTGGTTGACTGGGCCTAGGAACGACCATCGGTCGGGGCCCGCGAGCTTTTTTTTTTAAGCTCCTTCGGACCCTCGTTTTTCGCTTGTGTTTCATGCGTGCCTGTATGAATTTCATAAGTCATTGTGTTTTGGCGGTAGAGAAGTACAGAAGTGAACAGTGTGTTAGTATTTAGTTGTGCGAAGCGTTGTTGACAAGACTTACTCAACTCACTACTTTAACCTGCTTCCGGGGACAACTACCACTCTCTTATGAATGGGAGGGTAGAGTACCAAGACATAGGGGTTGGCCAGCGAAGGCTGTTTATTTAGTACCAGATATACGTATTTCGAATTCTTTTCAGGGCAGTTCAAAGGCACGAGAGATAAGGAAAACGGAATCTCAAACCAGAGTAGGAATTTGATCAATCGCTATCAATGCCAGGAGGCAGATCAAGATTCATGGGAACGATAACCTTTTCCGAGAAGAGTAAAGGGAGGGATAGGATAGATGAATAGGTTTAAGCCTTTATCCGCTTTTAGGGATGAATTTACAATTTCTATCGTTTTTCTCCGGCAAGCAGCTAGGTAACCCTTTAGGGTTCCCAAGCGATAGGGCTTGGAGTTCAGATTGATGCCTTAGTCCACTCCGAGATAGAAAGATACTACTAATGGAAAAAGATATGCTCTTGAACTCCAACAGTAAGTTGATCAGTTACTATAGGTAGGGACGGGAGACAAAACTGCCACTGATGGGAAAGCGAAAAGAAGCCTGAAAGCTATTCTTACACAAGATAGGATTCCACTCAGGGCACACTTGTTAGCTACAGTTCCCATCTGTCTTGTAAAGAACTAGAACTCGAACTGCCCGCACGGGGCTAGCTTCCCTGCCCGTAGCAACTACAGTGACTCTTGCTCTTGAGCTTCAAAATCCTTACTTCAGGGGATTAGGGTAGCGTTAGCTACTTACTTGTATTAGAGTAGGACAAGGCCTTTACTCTATTCTTTCCTATTTCATATCATACTTGGTAACTACTATCTCTAAGTCCGGAATAGCGGCCTTTTCTTCAAAACCTAGCTCGAAACGCTGCCAACTCCTTACTTAGATGGAAGGGGGTAGCAGGGCCTTTGGAATTTCATAATGGATACGAATCCAGTCTTCTTCCCCGTAAAATAAGTAGCTATCCTTATGATGAGCCAAGGAGCAAAGCTGGATCGGTAGAAATGATCAGTGGAAAATTACTCAATTCATAAGATAAGGAGAGTTCGCCGGCTTTAAAGCCTCTTTGCATTATTCCATGTAACTGATTCGTACGAGGTAGGAGTGACCTCTTCAGGGGGGAAAGATCTTCGTATGATGGATTTGCCGGTAGCTCATAGGCACGGCTCTTACATAGATTTCATTCCAATTCCAGGTTATTTTATTGACCGATCAAAAGATCCTAAGCCCCCCTAATGTAACTGCAATGCAAGCAAGTATGAAAGCTGGGGGGACTACGTTCAGGGGCGTTTAGGAGGGTCGCAGCTATCGCTCCAAGTATTCCGTTCTTCCCCTGTTGGTTGAATTGATTCATTTCCCACCTCGTATACTGACTATCGAGCTACCAGCTTCCCTATCGTTTTCACTCGTTCCTTACAGTCTTAATTCCCGTTGGTTATGATCAAGGTTGAGTCGATGGTTAGGCTCTTTGGTTCGATCGAGTCACTTCCTTCCTTCACTTTTCAGTAGAATGACCTAAACGCCATTACTTGATTCAACTACCCTTGCTTCACACCATTTCTCCGTAACCGGATTCTGACTAAAGAGCTAGCGGCTTGGCTTGGATGTCGAGACACGTGATTCCGGGCTTCTTCTTATTATTATATTACCGGCGTGCACTTTCCCAATCTAGACAAAGGCGCGTTAAACATGCCAAGCAACGGGCGCGAAAGAACAAGGCGCGTTAGGGCACCCGCGAATAAGGAAGCAGCGTTAGCGAAAGCCGCGTTCGTTGCCCGGGACTCCGGAATCCGTAATACCATACTAAACTTTCTTCGGCAGATTAAGAATCTCTTCATCCTGGAGGAAAGTCGGTATCTTTGTCTTTACCTGGAGATACGTACCACCTTGTATGTATGCCTTGGAATGCCCGGGATTTCTGGAGCTAATCTTTCCATAGCGCTGACTCCAGGGCCCAATCTTTCCGCAGTCCAAGAGGCTTTGAGGATACCCATTCCGGGAGAGCGATAGAAAGAAAAAGGAGTGTGTTCGCATTTGAGATTTTTTTAGCGGAGGAGATAAGTGGGAAAAATGAGTATGTATGTGTGCCTGCCCCAGCTTGGAGCAAATCGGTACGCTTGCCCCCTGTGTACTGAAATGACGGAATGATATATGCCAGTCAGTCTATTGCCGTTGGGGGAGGGAAACGAACACTGGATGATCATTTCCTTTTCCTTTCTTGCCTTTCCGGGGACCCTCACTCCTTTCCTGCCGACCCGCCTTTAGAGTCATTACACCAACCGGACGAATCACGCAATAGGCCTTCTGTAGTGGATAAAAAAGAACCTTTCCTTTCTTCTTATTCTAAAGCCAGCAACTTCTTAAATCAAAGCACCATTCATATTTATATTATAGCATTCATATTTGCGGATAGGCGGATAGGGCATATTTTACTAGGAGGCAAGCAAAGC